GAAAACGATATTGATGTCAGGCCTAACCATGCCATTGTCAGGTGGCCCTTGAGTTCATTTCCTTTTGGTTTAATATGGTATCAATTGCTATTGCTGTTTTTCCAGTTTGTCGGTCCCCGATTATAAGTTCTCGGGGACCACGGCCTATAGGAACCAGGCTATCTACCGCTTTTAAGCCTGTTTGCATAGGCTCGTGTACAGATTTACGTTCAATAATAATAATACCAGGGGCTTTTAAATAAACTTTTATCGTTATAAAAGAGGACATTATGTAGGAGAAAAGCAAAGAAAAGATTATAGAAAACTCTATACAAATCACCCACACCCTCTATTATCTATTAATTAATTTATATATATTTTGTTAATTGAATTTTGTTTGCTGATTAAGGCGAAGTTCCATAAAAACACCCGCCTTCTTTGAAATATCATGAACAGTTCCTGTAGGCTGAGCCCCTTTTTCAAGAAAATATAGAATAACAGGAACATTTAAATAGGTTTGATTCTTTATCGGATCATAAAAACCTACTTTACGAAGAACTCTTCCTTCTCTTCGGGATCGAACATCAATTGCAACAATTCGATAAATGGCTCATTGGGATAGATGTAAATAATCCCCCCCGAGAAACGTATAAGAAGTTTTATCCTCGTACGGCTCAAGAAAATTAAAGTTATTTTGATGTATAAAATTCTAATGTCAAATATATCCATAAAATCATCAAATCAATTAGACCAAGAGTTTTATTTCTTTTTCTTTATCATCATATGCTTGAAATATTTGTTTCTTATTCTTTCCCCAACCAAACAAATTATTTGTATTTGTAATTTGCACTCTCATAACTCAAGTTGGATAACTCCCAAAGGAAACCTTTATATGTATTTCGTTTATTGAGCGGTCTCTAATCCCCTTTCCCTTTCTTTTTGTCTGTCTTCTTTCGAATCTATTTTGATTCTTCATAGTTCGCGTATTTGAGATAATTGAAAACGGTATTTCCTTGTTCTAGGATCCTTTATCTTTTTTTGCCTTGAATCATTGGGTTTAGACATTACTTCAGTGATCTTTAATCGTTTCGGTTTCAATCAAAATGGCAGCAACATACCATTTGTTGTGATTTCTTTCGATCAACAAATCATACAAATGCTTGATTCCTGTGAAATAAATTTTTCATTTGATCGAAAGTGTTTTTCAAATTCCAAAAAATTTTACTTTTGAATTGGAATTGGATCCTTTCGATTTCTATATCGAAAATATACTTAACAAAGTTATCCCAATTTATTAATTGATACTAACCCTAGATTCTTGCCTCTGATAAACTAATCAATACGTTCTGCTCGAGCTCCATCCTATACGATACAGTTTCCATAACAACCCCTCCCAAAAAAAACGAGAGTTATGGTGGAACAGAACAAAGGATGTCGAGACAAAAGCACTTTCATTCCTATATAATTCCTATATAATATAAAAATGGTGGGTGTAAGAATCCACAGTGGATCGTGTCCTTCAAGTCGCACGTTGCTTTCTACCACATCGTTTTAAACGAAGTTTTACCATAACATTTCTTTAGTTTGGATTTGAAACCGGTATGTAATTAATTCCATTATGGAATCATGAATAGTTATTGGTTTGGTTCGGTCGATACCTAATAATCTATATTTTTTTTTTTATTTTTTCCTTTTATACTTATATTCTATCTTCTATCATTAAATAGAGTTTCTGACAAAGTCGCAATAAAATAATATAATAATTTATATTATAAAATTATAAAAAAAAATAAAAAATATATTTTTTAAGTTGAAATAAAAATAACATGACTAAAATTCAAACAAATAAGTTCTTTTTGAATCTGCATCTTCAAATAACTTGATATAGTGATAAGATAAATTAAAAAATTTAACTTCTTCGAGTACTAAGAACTCATAAGAAATCATCAATTTAAGAGATATATCACAAATATATTCTATTAAATCTATGTCTTATTTGAACAGATTAAATTTGTGAAAAATATATGAAGACTGATTAAGAATAAAACGTTTTAAAGATTATACTCTTAAACAAAAGGTTGTTCAAAAAAGTAACCTTTATTTTATTCTGATAAAAAATAAACGACCTAATATAGGTCATATATATTGATATATATGGGAAAAGGCTGCGATAGTATCATACTATATTGGGTGTGTGGACAAATACGCTCTGGGACGGAAGGATTCGAACCTCCGAATACCGGGACCAAAACCCGTTGCCTTACCACTTGGCCACGCCCCATTTATATTCAATACTAATAGACACTAATATTGGTACTAGTTGTTCGTCAAATTCAGTCTAAAAATATACTAAATATATTAGCTTATTGAGAGAATTTTTGTATGTGTAGATACAGAATTAAACTGATGAATTTATTGATCATTACATCTAATTCAATTAAGATATTATATGAAAGTATGATTTATCCTATTCACTTTTGATTTGAGAATTGAAGTTGAAGGATTTTTGATTGGTGAAGTTCAAATCAAAGAAGGCTTTTTGGTATATCTAATTTATTTTTATTCATTTACCCTTCTCTAAATAACTCAACTTATTAATAACTCAATCAAAATAAAAAAAAAAATAAAATTACCCTCAAGAACAAAATATTTGTTATGCTTAATATATTAAGTTTGATCTGGATCTGTCTTGATTCTGACCTTTATTCAAGTAGTTTTTTGGTCGCCAAATTGCCCGAGGCTTACGCTTTTTTAAATCCAATCGTAGATGTTATGCCAGTAATACCTGTGCTTTTTTTTCTCTTAGCTTTTGTTTGGCAAGCTGCTGTAAGTTTTCGATGATTTTTTTAATTTAATATGGTTTTAAAGAATACTGCCCTGGACAAATTTATAATTTATATGATTTATTCGAAAAAAAAAAGAAAAAAAAAAATTCTAACAATCGATAAGATTAGATAGGTCTTACAGTAGCAATGCTCGATTCAAATATTTAAATTCTGGTATAGCTGTGATAAGTTGGGAACACCACATTTCACTTCCTTATTCTGACCTTTTTACATTGGAATAACTTTTGGCGTCTTCCACAATGTCTAATTGTGAGTATAAAAAAAACTTTTTGGTAATTAAAAACTCGACTTTTTTAAAATATTAAAAATGGAATTTTTAAAAATTCTTTTATTTTTATAATCTGAAAATAACTTTAGTTTATTTATTGATTTGGTGGCAAAATAAAAAATTATAAAAATTATAGTAGGGTATGCAATCTAAAATACAAATATACAAATGGAAAATCTACTCTCTTTTTTATAAAAAAAAATCTTGGAGATTCTGTAATGCTTACTCTAAAACTATTTGTTTACACGACAGTGATATTCTTTGTCTCTTTATTCATCTTCGGATTCCTATCTAATGATCCGGGGCGTAATCCTGGACGTGAAGAATAAAAAATAAATAAATTTTTTTTTGTTTTTCTTAATCGATTTTTTAAAAATGTTCTTTAGTAAAATTTTAGCTCTTTCACATTTTTAACTATGTAACTATTAAAATACCTTAAAAAAACAAAAGAACTTGCGAAACATTCAAAAAGAAATAAAAAGTTATCGATGAAAACGGAAAGAGAGGGATTCGAACCCTCGGTACGAAAAAATCGTACAACGGATTAGCAATCCGACGCTTTAGTCCACTCAGCCATCTCTCCCCAATTGACAAAGGATAATTACTTTGTTACATAAGTAAAAATAAGGCTTGAACAAAGCCTTTGCCTTTTTTTTATTTAGTTTTTTTTTTATATTTTTGTAAGAAAAAATAAAAAAAAAAATACCTTTTTGATTTTTTCCAAAAAAACCTTTTCTTTCCCCGGCTTGGCCTGGTCAGTACCTAGCTGGGCCGGGCGTCTTTTGTTCCAACCAATCAAATTAAAATAATTTTTTTTTATTTGAAAACACAAAAGTTTATTATTAATATTGAAACTATCATAAGAGGGACTATTTTATTTTTAGTTTCGAGTCATAATCCAAACGTCATTTCTATCTTAATTTTTTACCTTTATATTTACTCTATTGTTATTTAAAATAAAAAATAGTTATTTAAAATAAAAAATAAATATAAATATTAGTTAAAGTAAATAAAAAAAAAAAATAAGATACGAAAACAAGGCAACTATGAATTCTTAAACAATGCATTTTTATGTTACGGCTTAAATAGTTTTGTCAAGCCATATCCACCAAAAAACGCTAAACAAAAGATTTGGTATTTAGTTATTGAAATGAGTTCTCGTTTCCTAATCTCATTACGTACTCTCGTTAATGTTCTAATTTTCATGATTCTTTTTTGATCCTATCTTTTCTTTTGATTACGATCAAGTTTCTTGTTCGACAAAAAGTCGATTTATACACAATAATCGGATTGTAGCGGGTATAGTTTAGTGGTAAAAGTGTGATTCGTTCGATTAACCCCTTAACTATTAAGGGGTCCCCTGAGTTGATTAATATCCCATTACGATCAAAAACTTTATCTCGTAAAAAGGATTTCCTCCTTTACCTTTCAATGAAAAATTCGAGGAAGAATATACATTCTCGTGATTTGTATCCAAGAGTCAATTTTAAATTTAAAAATTGGATTATCAAATAACGAAACATAATTTTTTTTAATTGGATCAATACTTCTAATTGAATGAGTATGAGTAAGGAATCCATGGATAAAGATAGAAAATTTATTTCTAATCGTAACTAAATCTTCAATTTTTATTTTTTTTGTATAGGGAAAATTGAAGCAAAAAAGCTATTAAACAATGTCTTTAGTTTACTAAAGACATGGACAAATCTTTTAGCTCGATGGAAACAAAATCCTTTTCCTAAGGATTCTATTAAAATATAAATATAGAAATAGAGAACGAAATAACTAGAAAGAGTGTTAGAATCCCCTTCTTTTCTACAAGGATCATCTAGAAAGCAGGTTGTTTTGAATGCATTCAGACAGAAAAGCTGACATAGATGTTATGAGTCAACTTTTTTAATTTTGTT